AGGAATAATAAGCCAGCCCTTACTTGTCTTTATGTTCTATTCTATACAGTGATGAAAAAAATAACAAACCCTGTTATTCTTTTCCGTTCAATCAAAACAAAAACGAGAAATTAAAATTTTATAAGGTTAAATAAAAATTCGATTGACCATTCGATATAATTGCTATGCTTAGTGTGTGACTCGTTGATTTTTAAAGTTAAGATTCAAAAAAACGGACTGATCCCGTAATATGAACTAATAACCAACCCACCGCTTCGTACTATCTGGATCAAAAAAACCAGTCAAGATATGATATATTAGTCATATCGTTGTAGCAACGGAAACCCTTTTTGCATAAACAAAAGAAAAAAAAATCTGATTATGAATTGTGAAGCGAAATATAAAAAAAGATAGATAAATGGAAGGTTGAGAGAAAGAAAGAAAAATAATATCAATCAATGATATATGATTCCAACATGTAAGGTCTATGAATCATCTCATAACATAAAAAAAAGTAATAAAGCATCAATACGGATTCATTCATAATTAGATGAATCCATTAATAGAACAAAAAAATCAAGAGCTTAGAGCCAATAAAGACTGAGAAGATTGACTCAAGAACAAATTTCATTAGGAGCTCCGTTGTAGAATTCAGACCTAACCATTAATATTAATCGAGAAGCGATGGGAACGAAGGAACCTTTGAATCCAGAAAATTTTATTGAAAACGAATTAGAATGATTCATTGAGCAGGATGGCGGAAGGAACCAAGACAAATTTATTTATGCTTAGAGGTCATGGGCTAACCTAACTCTACGGCTGAAATAGATATCGAAAGAGTAAATATTCGCCCGCGAAAGTTTTATTTTTTTTTTATTGGATTACTAAATTTTGGACGATCCGATATACGATAGTAGAATTAAAAAAAGGGTAAAACAAAATAAATAAAAATAAATAAAATAAAATTATTTATAACATTATAAAAAACGACATTCTAATTCTATTCTATATATATTCCATTATCTAAAACATATATTTTTAGTTATATATTCAAACAAGATATAAAAATTCCTACTAGATTAGATAAAATCTCAAAAAATCCCACGATTCGGTATATTATTCATTAAATACATGTATATCTTAATAAAAAATTTTTGAATATATTTTTACTCGCGAGGAGCTGGATGAGAAGAAATTATCATGTCCGGTTCTGTAGTAGAGATGGAATTAGGAGAAACAACCATCAACTATAACCCCAAAAAAACCAGATTTCGTAAACAACATAGAGGCCGAATGAAGGGAATATCTTATCGAGGGAATCGTATTTGTTTTGGCAAATATGCTCTTCAGGCACTTGAACCTGCTTGGATCACATCTAGACAAATAGAAGCAGGACGACGAGCAATGTCACGAAATGCACGTCGGGGTGGAAAAATATGGGTACGTATATTTCCAGACAAACCGGTTACAGTAAAACCTACGGAAACACGGATGGGTTCGGGAAAAGGATCCCCAGAGTATTGGGTAGCTGTCATTAAACCAGGTCGAATACTTTATGAAACGGGCGGAGTAGCAGAAAATATAGCCAGAAAAGCCATTTCAATAGCAGCGTCCAAAATGCCTATACGAACTAAATTCATTATTTCGGGATAGGAATGTAGAAGTAATAAAGAGTTCTTTGGTATTAAAAAATAATGGCAATTTTTTTTTCTGGACAAACAGTATTTCTTTTTTTCTTCGACCTTTGCATTGAAAGAAGGGATTAACAAATGATGATTCAACCCCAGACCCTTTTGAATGTAGCGGACAATAGCGGGGCTCGCGAATTGATGTGTATTCGAATCATAGGAACTAGTAATCGCAGATATGCTCATATTGGCGACATTGTTGTTGCTGTAATAAAAGAAGCAGTACCTAATATGCCCTTAGAAAGATCAGAAGTAGTCAGAGCCGTAATTGTCCGTACTTGTAAAGAACTCAAACGTGAAAACGGTATGATAATACGATATGATGATAATGCTGCAGTTGTCATTGATCAAGAAGGAAATCCAAAAGGAACTAGAGTTTTTGGTGCGATTGCCCGAGAATTGAGACAGTTAAATTTTACTAAAATAGTTTCATTAGCTCCCGAGGTATTATAACTTATAGTTATAATCGGATATTTGAATTAAATAGATTAATTAGTAGATTATCTTTCACGCATATACCCTTATTTAATAATTCATAAATAAAAAGAAAGAAGAAAGAACATGTTGATTATATCTAAATTCGGAGGTACCAATAAATTTAGCTCATCATGGGTAGGGACACTATTGCTGATATAATAACCTCGATACGAAATGCTGACATGAATAAAAAAGGAACGGTTCGAATAGCATCTACTAACATTACCGAAAACATTGTTAAGATACTTTTACAAGAAGGCTTTATCGAAAACGCGAGAAAACATCGAGAAAGCAATAAATCTTTTTTGGTTTTAACTTTGCGCCATAGAAAGAATAATAAAAAGTCGTATAGAAGAAATTTTTTAAATTTAAAACAGATCAGTCGTCCCGGTCTACGAATTTATTCTAACTATCAACGAATTCCTAGAATTTTGGGCGGGATAGGGATTGTAATTCTTTCTACTTCTCGAGGTATAATGACAGACCGAGAAGCTCGATTAGAGGGAATCGGTGGCGAGATTTTGTGTTATATATGGTAATCCTTTCTGATATACGAATTGGATCTAAAACTTACTATTTGGTTGTAAAAAAAGAAAACGGATTGGCTAATATAACGCCTACTCTATTAGTTGATACTGCGAGGGGTTTTACTTGGAATGAAAGAACAAAAGTGGATTCATTAGGGTTTAATTACCGAATCACTTCCCAACGATATGCTCCGGATTCGCTTAGATAATGAAGATCAGATTCTAAGTTATTTTTAGGGAAGGGCGACCAGGAGATAGAGTTAAAAAGGAAATAAGTCTTTATGGTTCAACCAGAGGGCGCACAATTTATGGACTGCGCAATAAGGGTTCAAACGATTAGGGATTAGGTAATACTTTTTTCAACTTCAAGATTACTTTTTCATGGAGATCTCATTCGAGATTCAAAATTTCAAGAAACTTATTTTCCTTCAAACAAAAAGTGTATTCAGAATTAAAATAAGGAATGGCAAATATGAAAATAAGGGCCTCTGTTCGTAAAATTTGTGAAAAATGTCGACTGATCCGTAGGCGGGGACGAATTATAGTAATTTGTTCCAACCCGAGACATAAACAAAGACAAGGATAATTTTTCTAAAAATAACTCTTTAAAAGATACAATATACAAAAAATAAATAAAGAATCCGTTTTTTGACATGAAATGGATATATCCATATATTTCTGACTCATATTTATGAAATGATACAATATGGCAAAACCTATACCAAGAATGGGTTCGCGTAGGAATGGACGTATTGGGTTACGTAAAAGTGCACGTAGAATACCAAGGGGAGTTATCCATGTTCAAGCAAGTTTCAACAATACCCTTGTAACTGTTACAGATGTACGAGGTCAGGTGGTTTCTTGGTCCTCTGCCGGCACTTGTGGATTCAAGGGTACAAGAAAAGGGACACCATTTGCTGCTCAAACCGCAGCGGAAAACGCTATTCGTACAGTAGTGGAGCAGGGTATGCAACGAGCAGAAGTCATGATAAAGGGTCCCGGTCTTGGAAGAGATTCCGCATTGCGAGCTATTCGTAGAAGTGGTATGCTATTAAGTTTCGTACGAGATGTAACCCCTATGCCACATAATGGCTGTAGGCCTCCTAAAAAAAGACGTGTATAGAAATAAACATTGAAAAGATTTCAAGAGAAATAAACGATTCAACGATCGAAGCAAATAATATTATTATGGTTCGAGAGAAAGTAAGAGTAGCTACTCGGACATTACAGTGGAAGTGTGTTGAATCGAGAGTAGATAGTAAGCGTTTTTATTATGGACGTTTTGTTCTGTCTCCGCTTATGAAAGGTCAAGCCGACACAATAGGCATTGCGATGCGAAGAGCCTTGCTGGGAGAAATAGAAGGAACATGTATCACATGTGCAAAATCTGAGAAAATACCACATGAATATTCTACCATAGTAGGTATTCAAGAATCCGTACATCAAATTTTAATGAATTTGAAAGAAATTGTATTGAGAAGTCATCTGTATGGAACTTGTAACGCATCTATTTGTGTCAAGGGCCCCGGGTATGTAACTGCTCAAGACATCATTTCGCCGCCTTCTGTGGAAATCGTCGATAATACACAGTATATAGCTAGCTTGACGGAACCGGTTGATTTTTGTATTGGATTAGAAATCGAGAGGAATCGCGGATATCGTATAAAAATGCCAAAAAACCTTCAAGACGGAAATTATCCTATAGATGCTATATTCATGCCTGTTCGAAACGCAAATCATAGCATTCATTACTATGGAAATGAAAAACAAGAGATACTTTTTCTCGAAATATGGACAAATGGAAGTTTAACTCCGAAAGAGGCCCTCGATGAAGCCTCCCGGAATTTAATTCATTTATTTATTCCTTTTCTACATGTGCAAGAAGAAAACTTACATTTAGAGGACAACCAACACAAGGTTACGTTACCCCTTTTTACTCTTCATGATAGATTGACTAAACTAAGTAAAAACAACGAAAAAATTGCATTGAAATATATTTTTATTGATCAATCAGAATTGCCTCCTAGGATCTATAATTGCCTCAAAAGTTCAAATATACACACATTATTGGACTTTTTGAATAAGAGTCGAGAAGATCTTATGAAAATCGAGCATTTTCGCAGAGAAGATGTAAAGCGGATATGGGACATTCTAGAAAAGCATTTCAAAATGGATTTACCGAAGAATAAGTTTTAACTCCATTAAATTTATTTAATCTTTTTCTTGTTTCTAATTTAATCTTTATAAGAATCCATATATTCGTAATAGACCTAGACTTTAATTGAACAAATGTATCTAGGGAAAGAATTCACTTTGAAGTGACTAGTCC